TAATCATAATTATAACCTTACGGTCTGTATTGTTCCGCTCAATGCTCAGAAATATCGTCTTATCGCAGCCTTGTAATATTAAATGTTTGCTTGGGAGCTGTAATCATAACTATTTCTTTTTGATTGAACAAGTGAAAATAAACCACTACAAAAGAATAAAATAATAAATAAACGACCATATAAAATGAAAATATCTTGTGGTAATTGACATCCAATCCATAATAAAGCATAGAATGAACATATAAACCAAATAATAGGAACTGAATATTCTCTAACACCAAAGGCGAATTTTAATTGTATTAGTGTTGTTAAGTTTCTTTGTTCAGCTAATAAAAATAATATTTGTAATGATGCTAACATAACTAATAAACCTGCTGTTTTATTAGGAATTGTTTTTAACATAGCATAAAAAGGTAAGAAATACCATTCTGGAACAATATGTAAAGGAGTAGCATATCTATCTACTGTAATTGCATTATCTGGATGTGATAATGGTAATATTCCAAATAAGCTTTGTGATAAAAATAAAACTAATACATTATTAAATCCTTTAATATCAAGACTTAATAGATTTGGATAGAAGGGTATTTTTAAAGCTGTATCATACCCTAAAGGATTTGTGCTACCTTGTAAATGTAAAAAGAAAATATGTATAAATACAATACATAAGGCTATGAATGGGAATATAAAATGTAATACAAAAAATCTTTTTAATGTTGGGTCACTTACAAGATATCCACCACAAATCCATGAAACAAGACCAGGAATAAAGTATAGTAAATTTGTTATAACAGTTGCACCCCAAAAGCTCATTTGACCCCAAGGTAATACATATCCCATAAAAGCTGTTACTATTGATATTAAAAATATTATTAATCCAGATATCCATGATAAAGGTAAATATGAGTATGAGTAATTTAATCCTCTTAAAATATGTAAATAAGTAAGAATAAATACAAATGATGCACCTGTTGCATGCATATATCTAAAACACCATCCGCTCCATAATTCTCTTAATATATGTTGAACACTATAATAAGCATATGATATTTCAGGAGTATAACAAGTTGCTAATAGTACACCAGTTAAAATTTGTATAAAAAATACTATTCCTAAAAGGAAACCATAATTCCATAAAAAATTTATGTTTAATGGACATGGATAATGAATTAAATGTGCTTTTGCTAAATTAATAGAATAATAATTCATATAAACAAAAAATAGTTACTTATTATTTAAAAATTAATAGTCCAAATAAAGTCATAGTTGATCCGATAGAACAAATCATATTCCAACCATTTAAAGCGTCTGGATAATCTGGAATACGTCTAGGCATTACATTAAATCCAAGGAAATGCATAGGTAAAAATGTTAAAACTACTCCTACGAAGAATAACATTGACCATAATATAATTATTGAGTTTTCACGTAAATGTTTTCCAAAGAAATTTTCTTGAAATGCACTTACTGTTGTAAATAATGCTATAATAGCTCCAATTGATAAAACAAAGTGAAAATGAGCAATTACATAGTATGTATCATGTAAAGCAATATCAATTGCAGCGTTACCAAGAATTACTCCTGTTGTACCACCAAATGTAAATGTACATATAAATAATAATGCTAATAAAGATGAACTATGAGTAATACCAAAATTACTACCCATATATGTACATATCCAATTGAATACTTTTGTACCAGTTGGAATAGAAATTAAAATTGTTGTAGATGTAAAATATGCTCTTGTATCTACTTCTAAACCTGTTGTGTACATATGATGAGCCCATACTAAACTTCCTAATATAGCAATACAACTCATAGCTAAAATCATAGATTGATTACCAAATAAACTTCTAGAGTAATTAGTAGATATGACATGACTAATTACACCAAATCCTGGTAGAATTAAAATATATACTTCTGGATGACCAAAGAACCAGAATAAATGTTGATATAATACTGGATCACCAGCGAATGTAGGATCATAAAATAATGTATTAAAATGTAAATCAGATAATAACATTAAAACTCCACCAGTTAATACAGGTAATGTTAATAATAACATAGCTGATGTTATAATTAATGACCATGTTGAAACACTTAGTATACCAAGTGTTAATCCTTTTGCACGTAAGTGCATTACTGTTGTAATAAAGTTTAAAGAAGACATTATACTAGCTATACCAGATACTAAAAGTCCAATTACAATAACGTCTACTGATACTGGTGATAATGACATTAGAGATGTACTTAAAGGTGGATATAATGTCCATCCTGTACCACCACCAAATTCTGCAGCTGTTGATAAGATGACTAATCCAAATGCAATAGGTTGTAATAATAATGATATACTATTTATTCTTGGATATGCTAATTCTGGTGAACCACATAAAATTGGTAAAAAGTAATTTCCAAATCCACCAAATAATCCAGGCATTATATTAAAGAATATCATAATAATACCATGTATTGTGAATATCATATTATATAAGTTAACATTTTCTTGTGCTATAATTCTTAATGATGATGAATATAATTCTGTACGTAAAATAACAGATAATAAGAATCCATAAGTACCAAATATGAATGAAAACCATAAATAGTATAAACCTAAAGTTTTATGGTTACAATTTGTAATTAATGCATATCTTTGAAAAACAAAAAAATTATAAATAATTGAGGCTTGGATATGAATGAGTAAGATTCGATCCATACAGTCCCAGCGACAGCGGTTATACTTTGGAAAAGCCGAGTATTATCCATCCATGTCAGGCGTTAAAAGCGTTCGTTCTTATTTTGTAGGCCAGTCGAGTTCCTTTAATGTAGTTTCCTCACAGCTTTTTTCGGTCCAAAGTACGCGATCTCTTGTATGGTAAAAAAGGGCTTAAACCAACAGCATAACATTTTTTTGTCCCATGCTAGTATATTTCATATATGATCTTATCGTTTGGGCGTAATATTTCCTTTCCGGCTGTTTCCATCTCAACTCTACAGGTTAACGCCTGGAGTTCATTATCAAAATAATTATAATTTTGCGTGACGAGCGGTGTGTACAAGGCAACAATACACGCTATGTTTTTATTATGTAAATATTGCAAGGCTGCGATGAGACGACATGGAGGTGCCAATAGTATATAAAGATTTGAGCTCTATATATACTATAACCTGTTATCCCCGGCGAACCTTCTTACCGTTATATGTTTACGGCACAAAAATAAACCGTTCTTATAAATAATATTTTTTGTATTTAGTAATTTTTCAAATATAAAAGCACATTTAGTATCTTATCCATCTATAACAACATTATATGCAACATCTTTAAAATATTTTTCTGTAGGTATTTTATTCACTTTTAATCCTATTATTTTAATGATATTTATTTATTCAATAAGAGAAAGTTTTTATTCTACATTTTCATCACTAACATCTGGAATGTTAAGTATAATTATATCAGAAGCATTATTATTTATAACATATTTTTGGGGTATTTTACATTTTGCTTTATCACCATATCCATTATCAAATGAAGGTATAGTTTTAACATCATCAAGAATGTTAATATTAACAATTACATTTATTTTAGCAAGTGCATCTTGTATGACTGCATGTTTACAATTTCTAATAGAAAAAGGAATGAGTTTTGAAATATCTAGTATAGTATGTATATTATATCTAATTGGTGAATGTTTTGGATCATTACAAGCTACTGAATATTTACATTTAGAATATTGTATTAATGATGCAATATTAGGTACATTATTTTATTGTGTAACAGGTTTACATTTTACACACGTTATTGTAGGTTTATTATTATTATTAACATACTTTATAAGAATAGTTGAAGTTTATGACGTTAATACTGAATGGTCATATTCTTTATTTGGAATATCATATGTAGTTTTACCTCATTCTGATCAAATTACTATTTTATACTGGCATTTTGTTGAAATTGTTTGGTTATTTATTGAGTTCCTATTCTATTCAGAATAATGAGAACATAATATGTCCTGTTTCAAGTATTTTGCTAATATGGACGAATTATATTGTGTTCATAGCTAGAGTACGTAAGGAAAAAGAAAGGTTAACCGCTATCAAAAATAAATGGCGAGAAGGGAAGTGTGTTTCCATAGAAAACCTTCATATATACTATGCTGACTTGAGTAATGATAAATTGATAGTATCAGCTATCCATAGTTAACTGATTCCGTTTTGACCGGTCATTTTCTTTGCCTGGAGGTTACGTCCATACAGTTATAAGCAAATGGAATGTTAGAAGCAAACACTAGCGGTGGAACACATTGTTTCATTCGATAGTAAACGCTATACCTTACCAATCTATTTGAACTTGAACAAGGTTCCATTGGAATGAGAGTTCACCGTTAGAAGCGATGCGTGAGCTGGGTTAAGAACGTCTTGAGGCAGTTTGTTCCCTATCTACCGTTTTATTTTTGTATGGAAGATGATACGTTAAGTTCTATGAAAGAATTTACCCGCCTTGTCAAAATCGATAGCGTCATAGCTCTAAAAATTATTTGGGTTTTTGGCCTGGCATCTGTTTCTATTCTTTTGGGCTAAAAGTTTACATTTTTTACCAGCCTGGGATCAAAAAGAATTGTAACACAGATAGTTCCCAATCAAATTGGATGGTGTTGGCTGGGCATTAAATCCACTCTTTTAATGAAAAGGATTTGACGGTCAACCCATTATTGTTCTACATTACGAGATACCAAAAGCTATATTATAAATAACCCTACAAAGTTGAACACAGGCTGAGTCTCTATGCCTTGAATGGAGCACTGGATTTGATACCCGGGAAACCGGCGCTACCATTTATAAGAAGTTAATTATCTGGAAGCGTCTGTAAGGTTACAACACAAGTCACTGATAATTCCGATGAATAGTTCAAGTTACTGACATCTGCCCGGCATCAATGATAAACGGCGGCTGTATCGTAAACGGTCCTAAGGTAGCAAAATTCCTTGTCGGGTAATCTCCGTCCTGCATGAACGGTGTAACGACTTCCCCATTGTCGCTAGTGTGAGACTCCTAATAAATAGAATTATCCATGAATATGTGGAATACTACGGCCCGACGGTAAGACCCTGAGCACCTTAACTTCCCTAAAAAGTTCTTATGTGTTGGCATGGTTACGAGATTTAAGGATGAAACCTTCCTGATCGACTCGTGAGGTAAAAGAAACAGTCGGTGCGAAGTCGTAACATGGTAGTTGACAGTGAACTTGTAGCTGAACCAAAATGGCTGCTGGAAGTAGAAATCGTTATTAAGCGTCAGGAAGTCCTGGACGTTGAATCCAATAGCGTAGTTTTTAAAGACATCGATATACGGATTTTTTCTGAAAAAACGCGAAAAACCCTAGAATGTTTGAACATGAGAGAATATTTTGGTAGTGGAAGTACGAATTGAAGTGTGGAGAGAATCCTCTTAGTAACTCAACATCTGGAAATCGAGAGAGATGCCACAAGTTGTCTCTATGAATAGTGGTTTTATAGCCATGTCTCCATGAACTATAAAGCATGTGATCTAATTACAGAACAGGAAAATAATAGACCGAACCTTGGACTCTTGAAATATTCTTGGAAGATTCGTAATTAGTGGTTAAAGGTCAATCAAACATGAATATAGACGGTTTTCTACGAAATCTATTTGGAAGATATATCATTGGGAAGTTTAGCCAGGAAGTCAGCGTCTAAATAAAAAACACCAGGCATGCAATACCGAACACATTTTATTTCAAAATACCAAAAATAGTTAAACCAATCAAGGTGTACTACAATTATCCCATACATCCTAACGTTAATAACGTATCTATTTTAAACCAGAACTTCTTTAAACTTGCCAACTCCCTGTCATGTCTTGCTAACGGCTTGTACGGTAATAATATCGTTATATTATTTTTGGCGGCTGAGCATGTTATTTCGATTGATACTTAAACATATTTAATGATCGAAGCATCCATCAACAGCTATGGTAACTATAATTTATTATCCTAACTT